TTGGGAGAAGCCGTAGGTATTATTGCGGGTCAATCAATTGGGGAACCAGGGACTCAACTAACATTAAGAACTTTTCATACCGGTGGAGTATTCACAGGTGATACTGCCGAACATGTACGAGCTCCTTCTAATGGAAAAATAAAATTCAATGAGGATTTGGTTTATCCCACACGTACCCGTCATGGGCATCCTGCTTTTCTATGTTCTATAGACTTGTATGTAACTATTGAGACTCGGGATATTATCCATAATGTGAATATTCCACCAAAAAGTTTGATTTTAGTTCAAAATGATCAATATGTAGAATCAGAACAAGTGATTGCTGAGATTCGTGCCGGAACGTCTACTTTTCGTTTTAAAGAGAAGGTACGAAAACATATTTATTCTGAATCAGAGGGAGAAATGCACTGGAGTACCGATGTCCACCATGCATCTGAATATACACATGGTAATGTTCATCTATTACCAAAAACAAGTCATTTATGGATATTAGCAGGAGGTCCGTGCAGATCCAGTATAGTGTCTTTTTCGCTCCACAAAGATCAAGATCAAATGAATGTTCATTCTTTTTCTTTCGAAGAAAGATATATCTTTGACCTCTCAATGACTAATCATCGAGTAAGACATAAATTGTTGGATACTTCTGGTAAAAAAGATAGGGAAATTCTTGACTATTCAAGACCTGATCGAACCAATGGTCATTGGAATTTCATATATCCTTCTATTCTCCAAGAAAATTCTGATTTCTTGGCGAAAAAACGAAGAAATAGATTCATTATCCCATTACAATATGATCAAGAACGAGATAAAGAACTAATGCCCTGTTTTGGTATTTCGATTGAAATACCCATAAATGGTATTTTACGTAGAAATAGTATTCTTGCTTATTTTGATGATCCACGATACAGAAGAAATAGTTCAGGAATTACTAAATATGGGACCATAGAGGTGGATTCAATCATAAAAAAAGAGGATTTGATTGAGTATCGAGGAGCAAAAGAATTTAGTCCGAAATACCAGAAAGTAGATCGGTTTTTTTTCATTCTCGAAGAAGTGCATATCTTACCCGGATCTTCGTTCATAATGGTCCGGAACAATAGTATCATTGGAGTAGATACACAACTCGCTTTAAATACAAGAAGCCGGGTAGGCGGATTAGTCCGAATGGAGAGAAAAAAAAAAAGTATTGAACTGAAAATCTTTTCTGGAGATATTCATTTTCCTGGAGAAACAGATAAGATATCCAGGAACAGCGGCATTTTGATACCACCAGAGACGGAAAAAAAAAATTCTAAGAAATCAAAAAAATTGAAAAATTGGATCTATGTCCAACGGATCACACCCACCAAGAAAAAGTATTTTGTTTCGGTTCGGTCCGTAGTCACATATGAAATAGCTGATGGGATAAATTTAGCAACACTTTTCCCTCGGGATCTCTTGCAGGAAAAGGATAATGTCCAACTTAGAGTTGTCAATTATATCCTTTATGGAAATGGCAAGTCAATTCGAGGAATTTATCACACAAGTATTCAATTAGTTCGGACTTGCTTAGTATTGAATTGGGACCAAGAAAAAAATGGTTCTATAGAAGAGGTTCATGCTTCCTTTGTTGAGGTAAGGACAAATGATCTGATTCGCGATTTCATAAGAATTGAGTTAGTCAAGTCCACTATTTCGTATACCGGAAAAAGGTATGATAGGGCAAGTTCCGTATTGATTTCCGATAATGGATTAGATCGCACCAATATCAATCCTTTTTATTCCAAGGCGAAGATTCAATCACTTACCCAACATCAAGGAACTATTGGTATTGGTACGTTGTTGAATCGAAATAATGAATGCCAATCTTTGATAATTTTGTCATCATCCAATTGTTCTCGAATTGGTCCATTCAATGGTTCGAAATATAACAATGTGACAAAAGAATCAGATCCCATAATCAAAATTAGGGATTTGCTGGGTCCCTTAGGGACTATTGTCCCTAAAATAGCGAATTTTTTTTCATCTTACTATTTAATAACTCATAATCATATTTTGTTAAAGAAATATTTGTTACTTGACAATTTTAAACAGACTTTCCAAGTACTTAAATACTGTTTAATAGATGAAAATAGGAGGATTTATAATCCCGATCCATGCGGTAACATAATTTTGAATCCATTCCATTTGAATTGGTGCTTTCTCCATCACGATTATTGTGAAGAGACATCTACAATAATTAGCCTTGGACAATTTATTTGTGAAAATGTATGTCTATTCAAATACGAATCACACGTAAAAAAATCTGGTCAAATTTTAATTGTTCATGTTGACTCCTTAGTTATAAGATCAGCTAAACCCTATTTGGCCACTCCAGGAGCAACTGTTCATAGCCATTATGGAGAAATCCTTTACGAAGGAGATACATTAGTTACATTTATATATGAAAAATCGAGATCTGGTGACATAACGCAAGGTCTTCCAAAAGTGGAACAAATCTTAGAAGTGCGTTCGATTGATTCAATATCGATGAACCTAGAAAGGAGAGTTGAAGGTTGGAACGAACGTATACAAAGAATTCTTGGAATACCCTGGGGATTCTTGATTGGAGCTGAGCTAACCATAGCCCAAAGTCGTATCTCTTTGGTTAATAAGATCCAAAAAGTTTATCGATCCCAGGGGGTACAGATCCATAATAGACATATAGAAATTATTGTACGTCAAGTAACATCAAAAGTGTTGGTTTCAGAAGATGGAATGTCTAATGTTTTTTTACCTGGAGAATTAATCGGCTTTTTGCGAGCAGAACGAGCAGGGCGTGCTTTGGACGAAGCGATCTGTTATCGGGCAATCTTATTGGGAATAACGAGGGCATCTCTAAATACTCAAAGTTTCATATCCGAAGCAAGTTTTCAAGAAACCGCTCGAGTTTTAGCAAAAGCTGCTCTACGAGGTCGTATTGATTGGTTGAAAGGCCTGAAAGAGAACGTTGTTCTGGGGGGGATTATACCTGTTGGTACCGGATTCCGAAAATTAGTACACCCTTCAAGGCAAGACAAGAACATTCATTTGGAAATAAGAGATATTTTGTTACACCATAGAGAATTATTTTGTTCTTACGTCCAAAACAATTTCCATGAGACAAATTTCCATGAGACATCAGAACAATCATTTACGCGATTTAATGATTCCTAAGAGCAGATTCTTTTCTTTCACTTTAACTATCTTTCAATTATCTGGTCCGATTATTGATTTGGTAAAAAATAAAAAATAAGTAATTAAAAGAAATTAATGGTTTGGGTCGTGTATCAACGGTCAATCCCCCGTAGAAGGTTCCATCGGAACAATTATTTATTTCAGGTTACCTCGTCTCTTTGTTAAAAAAAAAGGAAGTCTGGGGAAAAATGACAAGAAGATATTGGAACATCAATTTGGAAGAGATGATGGAAGCAGGAGTTCATTTTGGTCATGGTACTAAGAAATGGAATCCTAGAATGGCCCCTTACATCTCTGCAAAGCGTAAAGGTATTCATATTACAAATCTCACTAGAACTGCTCGTTTTTTATCAGAAACCTGTGATTTAGTTTTTGATGCAGCAAGTAGGGGAAAAAACTTCTTAATCGTTGGTACAAAAAATAAAGCAGTGGATTCAGTAGCATCAGCTGCAATAAGGGCTCGGTGTCATTATGTGAATAAAAAATGGCTTGGTGGTATGTTAACGAATTGGTCCACTACGGAAACGAGACTTCACAAGTTCAGGGACTTAAGAGCAGAACAAAAGATGGGGAAACTCAACTGTCTCCCCAAAAGAGATGCAGCAATGTTGAAGAGAAAATTATCTACCTTGCAAACATATCTCGGTGGGATCAAATATATGACGGGGTTGCCTGATATTGTGATCATCGTTGATCAGCAACAAGAATATACGGCTCTTCGAGAATGTGTCATTTTGGGGATTCCGACAATTTGTTTAATCGATACAAATTGTGACCCAGATCTCGCAGATATTTCGATTCCAGCAAATGATGACGCTATAGCTTCAATCCGATTGATTCTTAACAAATTAGTATCTGCAATTTGTGAGGGTCGTTCTAGCTATATAAGAAATCGTTGATTATCATTAAGAATAATAAGATTAGTTAATTATTTGGCAACTCCATAGATTTATTGGATCGGTTACTATTTTTGAATTTTTTAAAAGAGATAAAAAAAGTACTGGGTATATTGATATTATGTTATGATGTTATGTAATTTCTTGGTATCGTAAATAAAATATACGATTAATGATTCAAGTTAGTGAGTTGAGAAATAGATGGTTGAATCAAAATAATTCCTTTTTTGAAGTTCAATTTCTGTCAGAGGACAATATGAATGTTATACCATGTTCCATTAAAACACTCAAAGGGTTATATGATATATCGGGTGTAGAAGTAGGCCAACATTTCTATTGGCAAATAGGAGGTTTACAAATCCATGCCCAAGTACTTATCACTTCTTGGGTCGTAATTGCTATCTTATTAGGTTCAGTCATCATAGCTGTTCGGAATCCACAAACCATTCCGACCGACGGTCAGAATTTCTTCGAATATGTCCTTGAATTTATTCGAGATTTGAGCAAAACTCAGATTGGAGAAGAATATGGTCCTTGGGTTCCCTTTATTGGAACTATGTTCTTATTTATTTTTGTTTCTAACTGGTCAGGTGCTCTTTTACCTTGGAAAATCATACAATTACCTCATGGGGAGTTAGCTGCGCCTACGAATGATATAAATACTACTGTTGCTTTAGCTTTACCCACGTCAGCGGCATATTTTTATGCGGGTCTTACCAAAAAAGGATTGGGTTATTTCGGGAAATACATTCAACCAACCCCAATACTTTTACCAATTAACATCCTAGAAGATTTCACAAAACCTTTATCTCTTAGTTTTCGACTTTTCGGGAATATATTGGCTGATGAATTAGTAGTTGTTGTTCTTGTTTCTTTAGTCCCTTCAGTAATTCCTATACCTGTTATGCTTCTTGGATTATTTACAAGTGGTATTCAAGCTCTTATTTTTGCAACGTTAGCCGCGGCTTATATAGGTGAATCCATGGAGGGTCATCATTGACTAGTTTTCGAAATAGTCTTTTTTAAGCTTATCCCAATTCATGCATGATTCAAGATAATCTACTTGGTTGGGGAACATAATAGATACAAATACAAATACGTATGAATATACGACCTAGAGTCGTAGGAAAAAAGATAGACGATATTGCGGAATTGTAAAAAAAAAGATGGGTTGGGGGGGTCACACTAGATGTATGTAATCTTTATAAGTCCAGCCCCTGTGTCTGTTTCGAGGAATGATTCTAGAATCCGATTCAATATAAAATGCGGGTGGTTTACGTTATGGAAGAAACAAATGTATATGTGATATTAGATATTTACTAGTTATATAGGACTATTCCTAATATATATATATATATATTATTATTATATACTATATATACTATACCCTATATATATATATATTATTATTATTGATTTGATTGATTTGATTGCGGTTCACTGCATTTATATAGTTCCAATATAAGTCTTTCTGTTTCGTCTGTGATTGTGGATCGAATGAAATGCAAAAAAGAGATGAACTCAAGGATAGTATCTAGAAGAAAAAAGAAAGGAAAGAAGAATTGAATGAAAGAATGGTTCGAAACAAAGAAATGCAATAACTAGAACCGTATACATATGTATTTACAAAAACTCCATTATGGGTAGAAACTCGAGATATCGAAATAGTTCTGACGATTCAGTAATATTATCATTTCAATTCGGAGTTTTTAGTTATTTCGGCCCGATAGATCTTAATCAGATAGATCTTAATGATAAAATCTTAATGAAAAAAAAAAAAATGATAAAAAAAATTAAGTAAAAATTCATTGGTTGATTGTATCATTAACCATTTCTTTTTTTTTTTGGTGCGAGGAACTTACCATGAATCCACTGATTTCTGCCGCTTCCGTTATTGCTGCTGGATTGGCCGTAGGGCTTGCTTCTATTGGACCTGGAGTTGGTCAAGGTACTGCTGCAGGCCAAGCTGTAGAAGGTATTGCGAGACAACCAGAAGCAGAGGGTAAAATACGAGGTACTTTATTGCTTAGTCTAGCTTTTATGGAAGCTTTAACAATTTATGGACTGGTCGTGGCGTTAGCGCTTTTGTTTGCGAATCCTTTTGTTTAATCCTAGAAATGTAAAAAAGTACCTTACATACTATACTTTTTTTCTTATTTTTTTAACTCGCTATACTTTTTTCTTATTTTATTAACTCAGAATTGCTGTTTGCTTCTTCTAATTATATCAACGCTTTACTCCTACAATTATTTATTTGTTGAGACAATACCCCAGGAAAGGAAGGATTGTTTTGAGGATGAGTAATTACTGATCCGCTCGTTTTCTTCCTTCGCGTCCTTAGCTTAGTACAATGGAAACCTTTTTTTTTACTTTTTTTAGGAATCGTTTCAACAAACGAGATATTTCACAATTGACATGAGACCCAAGACTTAACCTAATAAGTATTTTATTGGATTGGAAACTTCAAGTAAGAAATTTAAAAATTATCAAATTAAATTACTAGATTTAATCTACTCCCATTAAAAAAAATGGAAATAAAATTTATATTATATAATAAAAAATAAAAAGAAATCGATCAAAAAAGGGACAACGAAGTGATACAAAAAGAACTCTGTTCTTTGTTAGTCCTATCTATAAGAGGAGAGCATATGAAAAATGGAACCGATTCTTTCCTTTCCTTGGGTCACTGGCCATCCGCCGGGAGTTTCGGGTTTAATACCGATATTTTAGCAACAAATCCAATAAATCTAAGTGTAGTGCTTGGTGTATTGATTTTTTTTGGAAAGGGGGTGTGTGCGAGTTGTGTATTTCAAGAATAGGTTGGATCCATCCGACTGCACTTTTTTCCTATTTATAGGATAAATAGGAAAAAAAGTGCACGATCTCAACGAATTATTTCTGAATAAATTAAGAAATCATATGTAAGAACCATAGCATTTCGTGACTTATTGGTAAATTTGATTCTCTATCAACCAATAATGTGAGACCATTAACATGGTTAAAGCTAAACTGTTTGAAGTCCAGGCAAAACATGGTACTCTTTCTACCGGTACTAACGTAACGAAATGGTTTAAAAATGAATAGTTGGTAATTTATCTGATATAGAACACTCATATCGATAAAATGATTTGAACTATTTATTAAAAAAATGGGCATCTTGCTCTTTTTTTCCAATGCCGAATCGACGACCTACGTAAATAAAAAAATATAGAAATAAATTGTAAATTTGAATTTACAATTAAATAAAGAACAAATCAAATACAAATAAAGAACAAATACAAATAAAGAAAGAACTTTGCTGACAATTATAGATTTTTGTCTGGTCGGAAGAGTCCTCCTAATATTCTGGTCTTATATCAGTTTCGATGTTTTTGAATATAAACAGAAAAGAGAGGGTAGGCTCATTACA